AATTAATATGATAGAATTTAAAAGATTATGACTTTTTTTGAAAGCTTTGAAGGCTTTAAGTTTAAATAACTTAAAATTCTAGACAATTATAAAGTAGACAGGAAAAAATAAACCTAAGAAATTGAAAGATGATTTAAATAGTAAAGAAGATGGTATTGAAGTTATGGATTTATATTTTATATTAAAATTTAAAATAGGGTTAAATATTAATATAAGGGTAATAATAATTCGTAAATAAAAGTATAAAGTAATTAGGGCAGAGGTAAGTAAGAAGAAAAGGGGAATAAAGAGGTTCAGATTTACTATAATTTGAATAATAACTCATTTAGGGATAAATCCTGTTATGGGCGGTAGTCCTCCAAGTGATAAAAAGTTTAAAGAAATAATAAATGAATGAAAAGTTCTGTTTTGGTCCGATTGGATTAAACTTGAGAGAGAAAAAGATTGGAGTTTGTGAAAAATTCTTGTAATAGGAACTAGCATGAATGAATACACTAAAAAATAAAAGATTCATGACATATCTCTAATTGAAATTGCAATTAACATTCAAGAAAGATGATTAATAGATGAAAAGGCAATAATTTTACGCAGCAAAGTTATATTAAGTCCTCTTAGTCTTCCAATTATAGCGGATAAAATGGCTGAGAGTATAATTACTTTGATTAAGGTGTAGTCAGTTATTAAATAAGAGATTAAGGTTAGAGGTGCTAGTTTTTGAATCGTAGAAAGTAAAAAGATTTGGGGTCATTTTAGTCCTTCTATTACTTGTGGGAATCAAAAATGAAAGGGAGCTCCTCCTAGTTTTAATAAAAGGGCGAAGAAGATTGACAAAACTCTAAAGTAAGGAAAAGAAATAAATAAAAAAGACGATGAGATAAAAAGTACTGATCCTAAAGCTTGAATAAGAAAATATTTTAGAGATGATTCTGAGAAAAAGGGGTTCATTTTTAGAGCGATAAGGGGAATGAATGATATTAAATTTAATTCTAGGCCAATTCAGGCGCCAAACCACGAATTTGATGAGATTGAAATCATAGATCCTAAGATGAGGGTTAATAAGAAGAAAAAGTAAGATGAAGGAAAAATAATTAAAAAGAGAAAGGCTTGACTTTCATTTACGGGGTATGAGCCCGTTAGCTTTTTTAGCTTATCTTTTTATATCAATATAGGTAATAAAATTACATAATTAGTTCTATCAAAACTACCCTTTATTCAGGCACTATATTGATGTAATATTATTACAAATAGTTGAATAATGATATAAATAAGTATTAATTACAAGACAATAGATAAAAACTGTTTGAAAGTTTAAAAGCAATTATTAAGAATTATTTCTTATTTAATGTTTTCAAAACATTTGTTTTTTTTAAACTAAATAATCAGTTAAGTATTTTATCTCATCAAATAAGTAGAATTGGGTTTAAGACATAAAATGAAAAATAAGAGATAGTGAGAACTTGGCCTGTGAGAATGTATGGGTCTTCAACTGGTCGTGCTCCAATTCATGTTAAAAGTAAAATAATAACAACAAAGGTTCAGAATAATACTTGGTTAATAGGGTAAAATGCTAGTCTTTGAAATTTTGAAACATGTGTAAAAGGAAGGATTATTAAAATGGCTACTGAAGCGGCTAGAGCAATTACTCCTCCAAGTTTATTTGGGATAGATCGTAAAATAGCATAAGCGAAAAGAAAATATCATTCCGGTTGAATATGAGGAGGGGTAACCAGTGGGTTAGCAGGAATAAAATTATCAGGGTCTCCTAAGAAATATGGAGCTAATAGGGTTAAAACCAAAAGTGCTGTTAATATAACTACAAATCCTACGATATCTTTAAAAGTAAAATATGGATGAAACGGTACTTTATCGGTTTGTCTAGAAATTCCTAACGGGTTATTAGCTCCTATTTGGTGGAGAAAAAGAATATGAATTAGTGAAAAAGCTGCAGCAATTAAGGGGAGAATAAAATGAAAAGAAAAAAAGCGTGTTAAGGTAGCGTTATCCACTGAAAATCCACCTCAAATTCATTGTACTAGGTCAGTCCCAATGAATGGAATAGCAGAAAATAAGTTTGTAATAACTGTAGCCCCCCAGAATGATATTTGCCCCCATGGTAATACGTAGCCTAGGAATGCGGTAGCTATAATTATAAATAGGATTACCACTCCTACCATTCAAGCATGGAAATTTATATAAGATCTGAAATAGATTCCTCGTCCAATATGTAGATAGAGACAGATGAAGAAAAAAGAAGCACCGTTAGCATGGAGAGTTCGTAGCATTCAGCCGTAGTTAACATCTCGACAAATGTGAGCTACTCTAGAAAAAGCTAAATCTACATGGGCGGAGTAGTGTATGGCAAGAAATAATCCAGTAGCAATTTGGACTATTAGACAAAGCCCGAGTAGGGATCCGAAGTTCCAAAATGTTGAAATATTTCTTGGTAAAGGTATATCTACTAGGGCGCCATTAGCAATTTTAAATAAGGGATGAGACTTACGTATAGGTGTTGTCATTAGAGAGGTATTAATGAAGAAGACGTAAGGGACCTTTAAATAAATTAATAATTTTTACAACAATAATTAATATAAGAAGAAGGTAAGATACAATAAAAATAGTAAAAGTTATGGAAGGTATATTATAGATTCAGTTAATAAAAAATGGAGTAGATGTTAAGTATTTTATAGAGGATGAAGATGAAAAATTTGGGGAGATAAAAATAGGATCAGATAAAAATAAAATTGTAGTAGACAAAAAAATCATAAAGAAAAAAATAATAAAAGAAGAAAGAGAGAAAGAAAATGCTTCGTTTGAGGCTAGAGATGCAATATAGATAAATAAAACTAGTATACCTCCTAGAAATACTAAAAATAAAATATATGAAAATCAGAATGAGAAGTTATAAATTCCAGTAGTGATTGAGATTATAATAGTTTGAATAAATAGTATAAAACCTATAGCCAAGGGATGAGAAAGTTGTGTAAATAAAAAAGAAAATGAGAAAAGAAAGGGAATTGTTAATATTAAAATAATAGAGGTAAAATTCTCTTTAGTTTTAGAAAAAGATTCCTGTTTGGTCTTTAATAAACCAATGTTTAAATTTTGTTAATTAACTATAAAACTAATGATAAATTTTAGATTTTTGAGATTGTTTAGAGCGTTGTTTATGGTTTTTTGTGGTTTGTGAAGTTTTATTTCTTACAATAAGCATTTATTGAACTCTTTATTAAGTTTAGAGTTTATAATATTGGGTGTATTTTGATTATTAAGATTACAGTTATCATTAATTGGTAGAGAGATCTATTTTTCTTTATTTTTTTTAACTTTAGCTGTATGCGAGGGGGCCTTAGGCTTATCATTATTAGTTTTTATTGTACGAAGTCATGGAAACGATTATTTTAAAAGTTTTAATTTTCTGGAATGTTAAAGTTTTTGTTACCTGTAGTTTTATTGATAAAATTTAAATATGATTGAAAGCTAATTCAGGTTGGGTTAGGGTTGCTGAGGTTTCTAATTGGGTTAAACTGTTTTCATAATATATATATATATATATTGGGATTCAGGTTGGGAATGGATTATGTTAGTTATATTATGGTTTATTTAAGAAGTTGAATCATATTTCTTATTATTATTTCAAGAGAACGAATTAAGTTTACTGTCAGGTTTCCTGAAATGTTTACTTTAGTAAATTTGATTTTATTGATAAGCCTTCTAATTACTTTCTCTTCGTTGAATTATTTATTATTTTATATTAGATTCGAGATATCATTGATTCCAACTTTAATTTTAATTTTAGGTTGAGGTTACCAACCTGAGCGAATTCAGGCTGGTATTTATATACTTTTTTATACTTTGGCGTTGTCTTTACCTTTATTAGGGTCTTTATTGTATATTTATATAAAAGATTATAGCTTAACTATTATATTAAGAAATTTTAGTTTGGAAAAAGGGTGGGTTAATAGACTTTGATATTTTAGCACAGTAGCTGCTTTTTTAGTTAAATTACCTATATATATATTTCATTTATGATTGCCTAAAGCTCATGTAGAAGCTCCTATTGCTGGTTCTATAATTTTAGCAGGAGTTTTATTGAAGTTAGGTGGATATGGTTTAATTCGAGTATTGTTTATATTCAAAAAAATTAGTTTTAGTTTTTCTTGATTATGAGTAAGAATTAGTTTAATTGGGGGAGTGGCTATTAGTTTGTTATGTTTACGTCAGGTAGATATAAAGTCTTTAATTGCATATTCTTCAGTTGTTCATATGAGAATAGTTTTATGTGGTTTAATAATTTTTAGGTGGTGAGGGCTAATAGGAGCTGTAGTAGTTATAGTGGGACATGGCTTGTGTTCTTCTGGTTTATTTTGCTTGGCTAATATAGTTTATGAGCGGGTGGGAAGACGTAGGCTTTTAGTCAGAAAAGGATTATTAAATTTTATGCCTACAATAGGATTATGGTGATTTTTATTTAGAGTAGGGAACATGGCTGCCCCCCCTACTCTAAATTTATTCGGAGAAATTAGCCTTATTATTAGTTTAATAAGATGAAGGTCATTGACAATATTAGGTTTAATATTTCTTTCTTTTTTTAGAGCCGCGTATACTTTGTATATATATAGATTAAGGCAACATGGGGTGTTTGTAAATAGTTTATATTCTTGCAGATCTGGAAAAGTCCGAGAGTATCTACTACTATTTTTACATTGATTTCCTTTAAATTTGCTTATTTTGAATCTAAGATTAGTTAGTGGTATTTAAATGTAGTAATTAGTAATTAGTTAATAAAGTTTATATAATTTATATAGAATATTGCACTGAAGCTGCAAAGGAGAATAATTGTTACGTCTGTAAACGAAGGTAAAATGTAAATGAATACCCTAGAAATATTTTTCAGTTTTGTAATGAAAATACAATGTGTTACTTTACACCACAGGATATTAGTATATAAGTATGGGTTAAAGAATATCTAAATTAGATAATTTTTGTCTGACAAACAAAGGTTATGATAGGTTTAACTAATTCTTTATTCGAAGTATACGTTAATTTACTATGATAGATTTAAAAGATCTAGACTTACTTTTCAGTCATCGAATAAAAAATGTTTAATGTGACAAAGTGGCTGAGTTTTTAAGCGGTAGATTGTAAATCTATAAACGAATTTGTGTTCCTTTGTTAAACTCTATATTATAAAAATAATATTAAATTGCAAGTTTAAAGATGTGTTAATCACTAGGGTTTAGTAATGTACACTGGTGTATAGAGCATGAAAAGCTTTGATCTTTTAAGAAATGGTGCGATTCCGTTGTGTATAGATTTATTAAAAATTATTACACAAGTTGTTATATATATACACACACATATATATATATATATATATATATATATATATATATATATATATATATATATATATATATAATGCTTACGTATTATTACTTATAAAATTATAATTAATTAAATAACTTATATATCAATTATTATTTAATATAATTAATCTATTCCCCTTATTATAGTGGGTAGTATCAACGGTATAGCTCCCTTTCCGTTTAGAGAAAATGGGAGCTATAGTTGATACTACCCACTTTTAGCAAATATTGTATGCTGGTTAAGCACTAATTTATTATAAATTTTTATTATTTATCTCATTTGACTTCTCAGTAAATGGTGAGGATTATATAAATTTTATTTCGAGATAGTCTTTAATAATTTACATGTTGCTTAAGTTATTATAATAGTTCCAATTTTACAAATCTGCACAAGTTTCTAAACTTTTATAGACTGGATGGGAGATAAATTTTGGAGTAAAATATATACTAATATTTTTTATTATTCTTCGTTTTTGATATTATTTACTTATATCTAATTGTTAATAGATCTATATACTTTACAGTATTGAAGAGTATAGAGAATAGGTAGGAAATAGTAATTAATGGATAAATTGCAGGTCTTTAAGGGGGTAATTTATATTCTTAAATATTTTTAATTTGAATATAATTATTAATATATTAAGTTTTGTTTTAAAATTTAAAAATTCAAAGTAAAGCTAAATTAGAACAGTATTTCAGTTACGTTGAAAAGAATTATCGTGCAAATCGATTTGCTTTGATAATGAGTGGTAAATTTAAATAACATGAATACTAATTGTTTTGTGATAAAAAATAAATGATAAATATCCTAATTTAAATTGATAATTAAATTTGGATAATGGTTTGAAAAATTTACATACATAAGGTGAGAATGATGATTTTAATGTTTAGCTCTTTAGTTTGTAGAAGCACTGCCTTAATAAAATTATTTAGTGGGGTTAGCAGGGTGATTGAGTGGGATTTAATAACGTTAAATTCTTTGTCTGTAGTATTTGTTATTATCTTTGATTGAATTTCTTTGTTGTTTTTATCGTTTGTTTTACTTATTTCTGGGAGAGTTATGTATTATAGGGGAAGATATATAAGAGAGGATAAATATTTAAATCGATTTATATATTTAGTATTGATGTTTGTATTATCTATGGCTATAATGGTGTTAAGTCCTAATATAATTAGTATTCTTTTGGGTTGGGATGGGCTAGGGTTAGTATCTTATGCTTTAGTAATTTTTTATCAAAATGAAAAATCCAGAAATGCGGGAATATTGACCATTTTATCAAATCGAGTAGGAGATGTAGCTATTTTACTTAGTATTGGTCTAATAATAAGATTAGGAAGATGGAATTTTGTGATTTATTCATACTATGTTTCAGACATGGATTGAAGATTGTTTAAATTTTTAGTAATATTGAGTGCAATGACTAAGAGAGCTCAAATTCCTTTTTCTGCGTGGCTACCTGCAGCTATAGCTGCACCAACCCCAGTTTCTGCTTTGGTCCATTCATCTACTTTAGTTACTGCTGGTGTGTATTTAATAATTCGGTTTAGAGCGGCGCTTGAAGGATCAAAAATTCAAGGATTATTATTAATTATTTCTTGTTTAACTATATTTATAGCGGGGTTGGGAGCTAATTTTGAATATGATTTGAAAAAAATTATTGCTTTATCAACTTTAAGTCAATTAGGTGTGATGCTTAGGGTATTGTCTTTGGGATACCCAGACCTTTCTTTTTTTCATTTACTGAGGCATGCTTTATTCAAAGCTTTGTTGTTTATATGTGCTGGGATTATTATTCATAGAGTTGGAAATTATCAGGATATTCGGTGTATAGGGGGGCTAGTAAAGTTTTTACCTTTAACTGTTTCATTTATAAGAATTGCAAATTTGGCATTATGTGGGTTTCCATTTTTAGCTGGGTTTTACTCTAAAGATATAATTTTAGAAGTAGCGTTTATAAGATGAATTAATTTTATTTCTTTAGTTTTATACATTATGGCTACGGGCTTGACGGTAAGTTATACTATACGTTTGATTTTTTATAGGCTAAGAGGTAATTTTAATGTTAGGGTTATAAATGGGGTTAGAGATGAAGATAAAATTATAAGTAATTCTATAATTTTATTAGGACTGAGGGCTATTTTCATAGGGGCTAGCTTATCTTGAATTATCTTTCCAGATCCTTATATAATCTGCTTAAATACACTGATAAAAAATCTAGTTTTAATAATTAGTGTAGTAGGGGGTTTGCTAGGATATTCTTTTAATTTATTGAATATCACCCATACTATAAAATCTTTATCTAGATATAATTTAGTAGTAATTAGAGGTTCTATGTGGTTTATACCTTTTTTGAGTACTAAATCATTTAGAAATTTAAGTCTTTCGAGAGGAGTAAAAGTAGAAAAGTTAGGGGATAAAGGCTGGTTTGAATATTTTGGAAGCCAAGGGCTATATTATTTGTTTAGGCAATTTTTTGTAGTGTTGAATAAATTACAATTAAATAGCATTAAAGTATTTATAAAAATTTTTATTGTAATAATAATGATTGGTTTATTGTCTTTTCTTTAATAATAATTAATTGGCAGATGAAAATCTGTACTCAAATAGTTTAAATTAAAATGTTAGCTTGTGGCGCTTAAGAGTGTATAAAAAATACTTTGGGTAGTAAAATATTTCTATTTCTTTTTATCTCTTTTCTTATTTTTATGTATTATTAAGATTTAAATTTTGATAAATATGAATTTTCTTTTTTAGAAAAATGTTTGATTTTAGCTTAATTTTTTACATTATTGTTAAAATTGTATGAAAGTCAAGTCGTGATAAAAGTAGTTTAATTAAATATTAAATTGATACTTAAGAGAAGTTGAATTATAAAACTTTGTGGTCTCAGCATAAAATATTGTAAATTGATACACTAAAGTGTGAAACAGTGATAATATAAAATCTGATATATATTTGTGCCAGCATTCGCGGTTATACTTTAAGATTAAGTAAAAAGTTTAGGTAATAGTTAAATGGTTAATTTAAAGCTTAAATATAAATAACAAAAAGTAAAATTAGAATGTTATTTTGTATAAAAATAAATTATAATTGAAACTAAAAAGGTCTAGTAATAAACTAGGATTAGATACCCTATTATTCTAGAATAAATTTAATTAACTTAATTAGTAAAAGATAGATTCTTAAAATTTAAAAAATTTGGCGGCAGTTTAATCTTTTCAGAGGAACCTGTTTTTAAATCGATAAACCACGAAAAATCTTACTTGTTCTTGTATAAATTACAGTTTGTATACCATCATTATCAGATAATTCTTAGAGGAAAAATTATTTTATTTAATTGTTTATTAAAATTAGATCATGGTGCAGTTTATGAGCAAGGTAAAATGGGTTACAATAAATTATTTTATTGCGAATTTATACTATAATATTATAATAAAGATGGATTTGATTGTATTTTTAGTTTAATAAGCTAAAGAGATATGAGTTCTAAATTGTGTACATATCGCCCGTCGCTTTCATTTATAAGTGAAATAAGTCGTAACATAGTAGATGTACTGGAAAGTGTATCTAGTAAAAGTGTATAATAATATTTACTAGTTAGTTAATAATTAACACTAATTTATATAACTTGTTAAAAATCAAGAAATATTCGAAAAATAATTAAGAAAAATAATTTGAAATGTAAAAGATTGTTAGTAATTTTTAATAAATTCAAGTAATTTTAACTATAGCTTAAAGTACTGTAAAGGAAAGCAGAAAAAACTATAATAGTAAATTTAAAATTTTGTACCTTGTGTATCAGGGAGGATCTATATAAATTAACAATAATTAAATATCTCGAAATAAAATATAGCTAATTTTATAATTTTTTTTTTGTAAAAAATAAATTTTTAATATAAAATTAAAGGTGAAACGCTAAACGAGTTTTATAATATCTAGTTTTTTAAAATCAAATTTAATTTTATCTTTGTATTTATAAATATAAAGTTTAAGTGTAGGAGGGATTAGCTTCTTATAAATTTGAACGCTAAATAGTTAAATATAAATAAATCTATTAAATTAAGCTTAAGAGTAGCTATATTAATAAAGTGTTTTAACTAAATTGGGACCTTATAATATATAAATATTTAAATAATTACTTTTTTTAGCATTAAAAAATTAATTAAAACTTAACTAATTAAGCTATAATGATTTCTATTAGTACAAATTTATTGTGAATAAAAATATTTAAAATAATAAAAATGATATAAAAGTTTATATGGCAGTATCAAGTAACTCGGCAAAAATTGTTTCTTTGCCTGTTTATCAAAAACATGTCTGTTTGGAGGTATAAAAAGTTTAACCTGCCCACTGATTAATATAATATATTAAATGGCCGCGGTATTTTGACCGTGCAAAGGTAGCATAATCGTTAGTTTTTTAATTGGAATCTTGTATGAATGGTTGGACAAAAGAAAATCTGTCTCTATATTGGTTATCGAATTTAACTTTTAAGTGAAAAGGCTTAAATAAATTAAAGGGACGATAAGACCCTATAAAGCTTAATATTAAAATTTTATTTAGTTAAATTTTATACTATAAAAACTTCGTAATTAAATTTATTTTATTGGGGCGATAAAAGTAAAATTATTATTACCTGCTTAATTTTTAATACATAAATTGATGATTAAATTTTTAAATGATCCTAAATAAAGATTAAAAGTTTAAGTTACTTTAGGGATAACAGCGTTATTTTTCTTGAGAGTACTTATCGAAAGAAAAGTTTGCGACCTCGATGTTGAATTAAAATATCTTTATAATTGTAGCAGTTATAATAGTAGGTCTGTTCGACCTTTAAAATTTTACATGATTTGAGTTCAAACCGGCGTGAGCCAGGTTGGTTTCTATCTTTTAATGATAAAAAATTATTTTAGTACGAAAGGATTGAATAATTAAAATTATTTTTTAATTGGTTACTATTTTGGCAGATAATATGTGTTGGATTTAGGATCCTATAAAATAGAGTAATTCTATAAATAGTTGAATAATTTATCTAATTGTTTTGTGACTTTAATAATTGTAGAAATAATTAATTTTTTAGTATTAATAGTATGTGTCTTAGTAGGAGTTGCTTTTGTAACTTTGTTAGAGCGTAAAATTTTAGGTTATATTCAAATTCGTAAAGGACCAAATAAAGTGGGTTATATAGGGATTTTACAACCTTTTTCTGACGCCGTGAAACTTTTTACTAAAGAGCAAATTGTACCTACTGTATCTAATTTTTTAGTTTATTATATGTGTCCTGTGGTTAGTTTGTTCGTTTCTTTGTTAGTATGGTGTGTTTTGCCTTACGAAACTGGGCTAATGAGATTCAATCTTAGAATTCTATTTTTTTTATGTTGTTTGAGAGTTGGGGTTTATTCAACTATAGTGGCTGGCTGATCTTCAAATTGTAAGTACTCTTTGTTGGGGTCATTGCGAGCAGTTGCTCAAACTATTTCCTATGAAGTAAGATTAGCTTTAATTTTATTATCTTTTGTAATATTAATTGGGGGATTTAATTTAGAGTTGTTTTCTAAATATCAGAATTTTTTTTGGTTTATTATAATTAGGTTACCTTTAGGTATGATTTGATTTAGATCTTGTTTGGCGGAGACTAATCGCACTCCTTTTGATTTTGCCGAAGGGGAATCTGAGTTAGTATCCGGATTTAATACTGAATACGGTAGAGGAGGGTTTGCTTTGATTTTTATAGCAGAGTACGCGAGAATTTTGTTTATAAGAGTCTTGTTTGTTATTTTTTTTTTGGGTTCTAATCCGATTAGAATTATATTTTACTTTAAAAGAGTTATAGTGGCTTTTGGATTTGTGTGAGTGCGAGGCACTTTGCCTCGCTTTCGTTATGATAAGTTAATATATTTGGCCTGAAAAAGTTATCTTCCTGTAGCAATTAATTATCTAATTTTTTTTGTTAGTTTCAAAATGTTTTGTTTTTGTTTGTTAAATTAGAATATTTATAAACGTTAGAAAATCAGAAAATAGTTTAAAAAATATTAATTTTGGGGATTAAAGATAAAGAGTTCTCTTTTTTTCTGAAGTTTTTAGAAATGAATTCATTATTGGTTTACAAGACCAATGTTTTTTAATATTTAAACTATAAAAACTGGGGGTGTAGCTATTATACAACGCATGGATGGCTAATAAGTAGTATAAATTTGCTTAACTAGTATGAAGGAATATAAACGGAATTTAACCGCTTAGGAAAAAGTTAGAAGCTTTCGGCCTTTATCATAATATTCCATCTTGGTGAGAGAATTATACTCAATTTTATCATTAACAGTGATACACCTCTTTTTGGTTTTCACCAAAATTAGAAGACTAAAAGTCTAAAATTTAGGTCGAAACTAAATGCAATTATTCGCTTTCTAATTGGTAAAACCAGTTTAAAAAACTCTTTATGAATGCAACTCATACGTCATAAAATTGACTATGGTCTTTATGCTAAGATCATTCTAGGGCTCTTTGAGATCATTCATAATATAGGCCCAGTAATAGAATAATTAAAAAAATTAAACTTGTGAAGAGTCAAGAGAATATATTAGTAACTCTTAGAGTGGAAGCGATCGGTAATAGTAAAGTAATTTCTACGTCAAAGATCAGAAAGATTACGGCAATTAAAAAAAATCGGAGAGAAAATGGCAATCGAGCTGAGTTTTTAGGGTCAAATCCACATTCGTAGGGTGAATTTTTTTCACGATCTATAATAGTTTTTTTAGATAGAAAAGTTGCTAAGTTTATAATTACATAGGAAATAAAAAAAGTAACAATAGAAATTATTAGTATTGTAAAGATTATTTTTTCTAAAAAATTAGACTTTCTGATTGGAAGTCAGATATACTTATTATATTAAAAAAATATCCTCCTCATCAGTAGATGAAAACATATAAGAATAACCAAACAACATCTACAAAGTGCCAGTATCAGGCTGCTGCTTCAAATCCTAGATGATGTGTAGAAGAAAAATGACACTTATACAGTCGCATAAAGCAGATTAATAAGAATGAAGTTCCAATAATGACATGTAGTCCATGAAATCCTGTAGCTACGAAGAAAGTAGATCCAAATACTGAGTCTGCAATTGTAAAAGAAGCTTCGATATACTCGAATGCTTGAAGCATTGTAAAATATAACCCTAACCCAATGGTCAAAGCTAAGCTTTGAATGGCTTGGGAGTAATTAGATTCTAAAATTGCATGGTGTGCTCATGTAACTGTAGCTCCTGAGGAAAGGAGGATAGTAGTGTTTAGTAAAGGAATTTGGAAAGGATTAAAAGGTTGAATTCCTAAGGGGGGCCAGTATATTCCAATTTCCACAGTAGGAGATAGTCTTCTATGGAAGAAAGCTCAAAAGAAAGAAAAAAAAAATAAAACCTCTGATACAATAAATAAAATTATTCCCCAACGTAACCCTTTTATAACAGTAGAAGTGTGGAACCCTTGATATGTGCCCTCACGTGTAATATCGCGTCATCATTGTAGTATAGTTAATAAAGTAGCAATAAATCTCAGCAAGAGAAGATTGATATTCTGTTGGTGAAATCATTTTACTAGGCCGGTGGTTAATATTATAGCTCTGATTGATCCGGTAAGAGGCCAGGGCCTAATATCCACTAAATGATATGGGTGAAAACCATGTGATGTTGTCATTAGTTAATTTCTCTAGTATAAAGAGTTCTTAATACGGCAAATACATAAGATTGAATAATAGCTACGGCGGATTCTAAAATTAGCAGAAGTATTTGTGCAGATAATAAAATAAGTAAAATAGAAGTAGATAAACTAGGTCCGGTGTTACCTAGTAAAGTTAAAAGTAAATGACCAGCAATTATATTGGCCGCCAGTCGGACTGCTAGGGTTCCAGGGCGAATTAGATTTCTAATGGTTTCAATTATTACTATGAATGGCATTAAGGCAAAAGGGGTCCCTTGGGGCACTAAATGGGAAAATATATGCTTAGTGTGATTAATTCACCCGAAGACTATTAAAGTGACTCATAACGGGAGAGACAGAGATAATGTCATTACCATATGACTCGATCTAGTAAATACATAAGGAAGGAGTCCGAGAAAGTTATTAAATACAATAAGTCTAAATAAAGATACAAAAATTACAGAGGCACCATTATGAGATGTTTGCAACAAAGCTTTAAATTCTTTATGTAAGGTTAGGATAATTTTTCTCCAGAACAAAGATCAACGAGAGGGAGATGCTCAATATAAGTATGGTAAGAATAATAAACCTAGAATTGTGGAAATTCAGTTTAAGGATAGATTAAAAATTCTTGAAGAAGGTTCAAAAATTGAGAATAAGTTAGTTATAATTTTCAAGATTTGGAAACCAAAGTTTTTTTATTATCGGAAAAGGAATCAATTTTATTGAAAGGCTTCATAAAATAATTAATTATAAAAAATAATCAAAATCTTATAATAAAAAATAAAAATATAAATAATCAATAAATAGGCGCTATTTGTGGCATAAAAATTTTTAAAAAAAAATTTGTCACCTTATGATAAGATAATTTATCATTTACTTAGGTGAGTCTTCAGTTGATAAATAAATTCAATTCAAGAATGAGTTAATAGAGGTTCTTTCAATAACAATTGGTATAAATCTGTGGTTGGCACCGCAGATTTCTGAACATTGTCCATAAAATAATCCTGGTCGGTTAATTATAAATCTTGATTGATTCAGTCGTCCAGGGATTGCGTCTGCTTTTACTCCTAAAGATGGTACTGTTCAGGAGTGAATTACGTCGGCTGCTGTAATTAGGACTCGGATTTGGGTGTTTATTGGTAAGACTGTTCGATTATCAACGTCTAATAGCCGAAACCCTGAATTTATGAGCTCATTAGACGGAGTCATGTAAGAGTCAAATTCGACTTGTAAAAAATCTGAATATTCATAACTTCAATATCACTGATGACCGATAGTTTTTAGTGTTATTGATGGGTTATTCACCTCATCTAATAAATATAAGAGGCGAAGGGAGGGAAGGGCAATGAAAATTAAAATAAAAGCTGGGACGGATGTTCAAATTACTTCGATTGGCTGATTTTCTAATATATAGCGGTTAATATGAGAATTAAAAAACAATGTTGCTATTATGTATCCTACAAATGTAACGATTAATACAATTACTAGTATGATGTGATCATGAAAAAAGATTAGTTGTTCTATTAAAGGAGAAGCCCTATCTTGAAAATTTAAGTGTGCTCATGTTGCCATAAGTGTTCTAAAAGAAGAATTCTCTTCCTTATGGGAGCTTAAATCCCACACATCTATCTGCCATTTTAGATAATTAGTAATAAGAGGGATCTCTGTATATGAATGGTCCGCAGGTGGATAAGAGTGTTTTCATTCAATGGAAGATGATAGGAATGGGGAGAAGATAACTGGACGGTTAGAAACGAATGCTTCTCAGACAATTAATAAAAATCCTAGTGCTGCTACGAAGGAGATTATAGAACCTAATGAAGAAACAATGTTTCATGTAGCGTAGGCATCAGGGTAGTCTGAATATCGACGGGGTATTCCGTTAAGTCCTAAGAAATGCTGCGGAAAAAATGTGAGATTTACTCCAATAAAGGTAACTGAAAAGTGGATTTTTATTCATTTAGGATTTAGGGATAATCCTGTTATTAGGGAAAATCAGTGGGCAATTCCAGCGAAGATACCAAATACAGCTCCTATTGAAAGTACGTAGTGGAAGTGAGCAACAACATAATATGTGTCGTGAAGGATAATATCAATTGAGGAGTTAGCTAAGACTACTCCTGTTAGTCCTCCAATTGTAAATAAAAAGATAAACCCTAAGGCCCATAAGAGTGATGGAGAGTAGTTTATTTGTGTACCATGAAGGGTTCTTAATCATCTAAAAATTTTAATTCCTGTAGGAATCGCGATAATTATTGTAGCTGAGGTAAAATAAGCTCGAGTATCAACATCTATCCCAACTGTAAATATATGGTGGGCTCATACAACAAATCCTAAGATACCAATGGCTAGTATAGCATAAATTATCCCTAAGGTTCCAAAGGATTCTTTTTTACCAGATTCTTGACTTACAATGTGGGAAATTATACCAAAGGCTGGTAAAATTAGAATATACACTTCAGGATGGCCAAAGAATCAGAATAGGTGCTGATATAAAACGGGGTCTCCTCCGCCTGCTGGGTCAAAGAAAGATGTATTTAGGTTACGGTCTGTTAATAGTATTGTAATAGCTCCGGCTAAAACTGGTAAAGATAATAATAGAAGAATTGCAGTAATAAAAACAGCTCAAACAAAAAGTGGTATTTGGTCTATTGTCATTCCATAGGAACGTATGTTAATAACAGTTGTTATAAAGTTTACTGCTCCTAGAATGGAAGATACACCTGCAAGATGAAGGGAGAAGATACCTAAATCTACAGATGCCCCTGCATGGGCGATGGCGGCAGCCAAAGGAGGGTAAACGGTTCATCCCGTCCCTACTCCTCTTTCTACTATTCTTCTGGTTAATAGTAGTGATAAAGATGGTGGTAAAAGTCAAAATCTTATATTATTTATACGTGGAAATGCTATATCTGGGGCACCTAATATTAAAGGTACCAGTCAGTTTCCAAACCCTCCAATTATAATTGGTATAACTATGAAAAAGATTATTACGAAGGCGTGGGCGGTTACAACTACGTTGTAGATTTGGTCATTACCAATTAATCTTCCTGGTTGGCTTAATTCAGCTCGAATGATTAGTCTTAAAGATGTGCCTACTATACCAGCCCAAGCTCCAAAAATGAAATATAGAGTTCCAATATCTTTGTGATTTGTAGAAAAGAGTCATCGTTGCAT